TCTAGAAATTTATTTTTCATCGTTGTAGAGGCAGTTTTTGTTAGAATCCCCCCTTTTTATTTTAAGGAATTTTTTAATTGTCTAGTAACAAATATGATTTGATGAAAGAAAGTGAAAAAAGAATAAAATAATAGGAATCAATAGTTGTAATGAATTGTTGGATTGGATCTCAATCCAAATTTGGATCTAGCTACAAGGAAGAGGCTTTATTTTAAAATATCGAACGAGTAAACATAGTATTTCATAAAAATAGAATTCAAAATAATAATTCAAAAAGAGTTTCGTTTTTAAATGAAGTTACACGATCCTGTTCGTTTATTCTCGATGACTTGGTTGATAGGAATCGCGAGATGGCTAGATCTTAGAAATGATGAATCGGTTTCATTTTATATGCCTGTTACTTTCTCTTTTTTCGTGCCGTCTATAATGATAGATGAATCCAAAACTTTCAATTGGACTTATTATTTTAATTGGTATTTTTGTATATCTTCCTATGTTAGAAAAATGGAAACTTAGGTAAATACTTTAGAAACATATGTATAAAAATACCATATTTCATTTAGCCCTTTCATGCTTACTATAACCAGTTATTTCGGTTTTCTACTAGTGGCTTTAACTATAACTTCAGCTTTATTTATTGGTCTGAGCAAGATACGACTTATTTAAAATTTCTATTTGAAAGAAACAATTCAGAAAGGAAATGCTTCTGTGAGATTCTGTGTATTCTAGAGTTACTTACCATGTCAATTGTCAATTCTTGGTCATTGAGATTCACATCAATTCGGATTAATATTTAGGTATAGATATTACCACTTTTTTTCTCCTTTTCAAAAAATTGAAATGATTGAAGTTTTTCTATTTGGAATCGTGTTAGGTCTAATTCCTATTACTTTGGCTGGATTATTCGTAACTGCATATTTACAATACAGGCGTGGCGATCAGTTGGACCTTTGATTAATTCACATTTCTTTTTTTGATTGGCCTCCTCCTTTCTTTAATCCACAGGAGGTTAAATTCTAATTGTTGTGCAAGCGACTGAATCCATTTCAGTCTAATTGAATTCATGAATAAAAAATCACGCTCTGTAGGATTTGAACCTACGACATCGGGTTTTGGAGACCCACGTTCTACCGAACTGAACTAAGAGCGCTTTCTTATCAGAATAGAAAAGGATGTAAAGAAAAGATTTTTTTTAAACTAATCCATTTTTATTTTATATCTATATATTCTATAGTTTCATAAAAATGAACTTCCGCGCAACGCAATTTGAATCGATCTCAGTTGATTCCTCGTTACTGCTCAAAGGAGCAGTAATAGGTAGGGATGACAGGATTTGAACCCGTGACATTTTGTACCCAAAACAAACGCGCTACCAAGCTGCGCCACATCCCTTCAAATTGTTCTACAGTATAATTGTAGAGAATTCCTTTCTTGTTTTCCACATCTCTATTTCCTGCATTGAGACACACAGCTTTTCTGACCATTTCGTCTTTTTTGGCCTCATTTAACATATTTTTACATATAATAATAAGAAAAGGAAATCTTATGGATCGTTGTACATTTCAATTGGAATTAGGGATTCCGTGTACAACTCTAAGCGGCCCTTAACTACATATGCATCTGATCATATATGCATTATCTTTATGTATTACAATAAAAAAAAGGAGGTTTTTCAATGCGAGATCTAAAAACATATCTCTCCGTGGCCCCAGTACTAAGTACGTTATGGTTCGGGGCTTTAGCAGGTATATTGATAGAGATTAATCGTTTTTTCCCCGATGCGTTGACATTCCCCTTTTTTTCATTCTAGCTATTGACACCGGAAGGAATGAAGAAGATTAGAAATAGAATCAAATATCTGTGACTAATCCCCCCTCTCTCTTTTCTCTTTTTTCCCTTTTTTTTCTAATTTTTAGAATAAGGGACGAAAGAGAAAGAATAAAAATGGATTCAACGTCTGCGAGACTCAGGTTCAAATTCGAATTAAAAATAGAGACGTGGGGGTAGAGTAGTAAAATCGGGGTCTAGGGCAAGAATACAAGATCTTTAACTGCCCTTCGGAGTTAAATAGAATTTCGAACTCATTCTCATTGTCTTATTTATTATTTACTATGGCTTTTATGGCTTTGCTTTGATTTAATTGATTTTGATCTTTTAGAGTTGGATTTCAAGTTAATAACTTTTATTTTTTCCTTCCTTTCTTTTTCTTCATTTCGAATCAAAATAGAAGAGTTGAGTAAATCAAAAATCCAAAGGAGGTTCATGGCCAAGAGAAAAGATGCGCGGGTAACGGTAATTTTGGAATGTACCAGTTGTATACAAAACGGTGTTAAGAAGGTATCAACGGGTATTTCCAGATATATTACTCAAAAGAACCGGCACAATACGCCCAATCGATTAGAATTGAGAAAATTCTGTCCCTATTGTTACAAACATATGATTCATGGGGAAATAAAGAAATAGATTGAACCGAGTATGTCTTATCCTTGAAAGGGGAAAAATGACATTATATAGAACACATTGAAATATAAATAGAAGATATTGCATTTAAATAAAAAGAATCCTATTTGGAGTTAAAATTACAATTAAGAAATATTTCGGGATAAGAAATAAACTAAACAAACAAACCATGGATAAATCCAAGCGACCTTTTCTTAAATCCAAGCGATCTTTTCGTAGGCGTTTGCCCCCGATTCAATCGGGGGATCGAATTGATTATAGAAACATGAGTTTAATTAGTCGATTTATTAGTGAACAGGGAAAAATATTATCTAGACGAGTAAATAGATTGACCTTGAAACAACAACGATTAATTACTATTGCTATAAAACAAGCTCGTATTTTATCTTTGTTACCTTTTCTTAATAATGAGAAACAATTTGAAAGAATCGAGTCGACCACTAGAACTACAGGTCTTAGAACCAGAAATAAATAGGCTTATTTTTTGTTCACTTCAATCAGAATTCCAATTTGAACTCAAACATGGATTGGTGTTTTATTTGACAAATCTTAGAATCCAGATTATTGTGTCGTAAAAAAAAAACGAATCGGAAAAAAAAGATTTTTTTATTGAACGTGTTCATTCATTTTGACTACTTTAGCGCATTTCTCATAGTCATTTTGACTTCAACTCCACCCTCCCGGAGTTCATTCTCCGGGGAACCCCATTTAAATTATTTCGGTGTATTCTTTCCAATCTACTTTTTCTCTGATTTCGTTGGAAATCATATAAAGACAATTCCTATTTGATATAGCTATTTGGGCCAGTATTTTACGATTAAGAAGCAACTGCCTCTTATATAGATCATGTATTAATTTACTATAACTATAAGATACTCCCTTTTCTCGAATTACTGCGTTTATTCGAGTGATCCACAAACGACGAAAATTTCTCTTTTGCTTATCCCTATCCCGATGAGCCGAAACCAAAGCTCTTATTTTCTGTTGAGTAATAGTTCGAGTAAGTCTTGAGTGAGATCCTCGAAAACTTGATGCAAATAAACGAATTTTTGTTCTACGTTTCCGGGCTATATATCCGCGTTTAACTCTAGTCATTGAATAAATAAAATTTTGACAAATAACTAATTGATTTTTTTCTTTCAGTTATTATTTTTCCCGTCCTGGCCTATTAATAATTAATAACCAAACGGATTTTTCCAATGTATAAAATACAAATTCCAATGGCTTTGGCTACTATAACCTTCCCGACCACAATTTTTTCTTTTTTTGGCTATTTTACTGGGAAATATGAAAGAAATAGTGGGTTTCCTCGTTTCTATGGTTACTTCTTAAACGGTGAGGTCTTCTCTATACACCGGAGCCCTTACTTCATTTAATATTTCATCAATGTTATTGGTAACTTGTATAGTTCACACCACACTCTTTGGCTCTACCTATGAATTATCCAGTAACAGGTCTTTCACAATGAGACCCACCTATACAGTAACGGTATTTAATTAGGAAAGTTAGCTGGGTAGCTGACCCTCGTAGTCCGTTCTTGACTGAGCGAGAACTTCTTTTTTTTTTTAATTTCAATAAGATTTTTCCGCTTAATGGATAACCAGTTGCTACCAATGGAGAATTGTTTCTCATCTTAAATTCAGGTGATTGAATTTGCACCAACGGAAACCATAAACTTTATACACAATAGAAGGATAGATTTGCTTATTTTTAGATAGTGAATGGAGTTCCTTCTTCCATTCTATCCTATTCACTAGTACTGATCAGTCATACTGGAAGCAGTTTTCTTGCTTTTTCCTGTCAGCTCATGATCTAAACGAGTCGCACATACACCCTAGTACATGTTCCTCGACGCTGAGGACATCCCCGAAGAGCGGGGGATTTCGTGACATTTCGAATGGGCTGTCTTGTATTTCTAATAAGTTGTTTAATAGTTGGCATGTTGAGTCATATACATAATGGGCTGGTTTAGATTGATCCTAACCGGATTTTTTATTTATTTAATAGTAAACTCGGAGATAAAATCTCAAATCACAGATTTGCACAAAATCCATTTTTTCATTCAACTGCTACAAGATCAACAATTCCATAAGTTTGGGCTTCTGTTGCTGACATAAAAACATCTCTTTCCATGTCTTCAGATACAACCCATAAAGGTTTGCGCGTCCTTTGTACATAAACCCTTGTGATGGTTTCGCGTAGTTTCAGCAGTTCTTCCGCTTCCAGGATAAATTCTCCCGTTTGTGCCTCATAAAAAGAACTAGCAGGTTGATGGATCATTACCCTGATAATAGAAGGTTTCTCTATCTGGTGTGATGAAAGAAACAGAAAAGAAAGATAAAGAATAATAGGAAAAAGGATAGAATTGAACAACCGTACGGGCATTATCTTTTATGCATTGCATACGGCTCTATAATAAAATTGACCCCTAACTTTTCCATTCAAGAAAGATAAAAAATAGAATCTATTAGCCCCAGATGGGTAAATGATCAAAATGCCACCCTTCTTTTTTTTTCGGAGGAGTTAAAAAATACTATGATGGCTCCGTTGCTTTCTATTTTAAAATGGATTTTTTTGTCTTTGATTCAGCAATCCCAAAGTTTCTTTTTGAGCCAATCAAAAAAATTTGGTTTTTTCGCACTCTTTTTTTTTATAACTTAAATATTGTTAAGAGCCCGTTAGTGTAAAAACAAACAAGTTTGTGACGCTGAATTGGACTTCCGATAGATAAGAGAAAGTCGGAAATATCTTTTATCTCATACTACTCTCTCGATACATAATCAAATCTTTGAAAAAAAAATACAAAATTTTTCATATCGAATTCGAAGTGCCATGCTATTATTACTTAATATTCATATGGCGAAGGCATAGTTTTCTTTTTTCTCTCAAATAAAAAAACTTCATTGGCGCCAAGCGTGAGGGAATGCTAGACGTTTGGTAATTTCTCCTCCAACCAGAATAAAAGATCCCATTGACGCGGCCAATCCCATGCATATTGTATGGACCTCTGGTCGTACAAATTGCATAGTATCATAAATGGCTATTCCGGGTATTATCCATCCACCAGGGGAGTTTATAAACAAATACAGATCTTTAGTCTCATCCTCGATACTGAGATATACCATAAGACCAATAAGTTGATTCGAGATCTCGCTATCAACCTCTTGGCCTAAAAAAAGTAATCTTTCTCGATAAAGTCGGTTGAGTAGGGTAAAATTGTATCCCTTAGGAACCGTACATGCACCTTTTGATGCATACGGTTCAAAAAAATTGCGAAGAAAAGAATCAATGTATAGATTCCAGTCCTCTTTCTTTTTCGGGTTTTTCTAATTTTTTAATGAAAGGGCTTTTTCTTCGATTTTTCAATAAAGATGAATTTTTATTTCTTCTTTGATAATAAAAAAAGGGTAAATAAACTTATCGAATTAACTTCTCATTGATGTATTCTTTCATCGAAATTCAATCCCAATTACGATGGTATTTTCTTGTTCCTGAATGGGTCTCTTTCATCTTTTTAGGTTTATGCTCTACTCCGGGTAAAGATTCGCCCCATTTTGATTTGCACATATAGGACAAATCTTCCCATCACCATTTCTTTTTGTTATGACTTTACAAATAATCATTTATGATACACATAGTAATCATAGATATATTACCAATTGGGTTTTTTTCTAAACGGAGCCTGGATACTTCATTTTTTTCGTCCAGCCAAAGCCAACCATAAATTATTCTAATTGATATAATTCTATGAATTCCCCCAAATAATGCATTTAATTGCACTTCACGCTCCAATTTTTCGATAATTCAATTTCTCTTTCTTGGGCGAAACAGAGGATATCTCGGTCGGGGGAGAAAATGGGGAAATCCCATATGACCCAAGATATCTGACAAGTCGCACTATACGTCAACCCAAGATGCATCTTCCTCTCCAGGACTTCGGAAAGGTACTTTTGGAACACCAATAGGCATGGATTGAAAGAAAAAAGAACTAAATACTATATTTCACTTTGATATGGAAACGTAACAATATGGTTTTATTGTCTTTATTTTTCTTGTCTTTATAATATTGGCTTTATCATATTTATTTTATCCATAGATTAGAAAAATTTAGAAAGAAAGACAAAATGAATAAAGGAAATTTTTTACGAATAGATCCTTCTAATGATAAATGAAAGATGGACAAATTTTCTCATAAAAAATGGTATCAATCCACCATTGCATATTGGTACTTATCGAATATAGAATAAATCTGCTTCTCTTTGTTCTTACGAACAGAATTCTTCCATTATTACGAATAGAATATAGAATCAATATTAACCTAACCCTTGTTAGGAAATAATCCCCTGAACAGGGGAAGTCTATAGGATAGTCATAGTATAATTTTTTCCAATGCAATAAAGTTACGTAATGTCTATTTTTCTTCGATAAAGGGGTATTTTCCATGGGTTTGCCTTGGTATCGTGTTCATACCGTTGTATTGAATGATCCCGGCCGGTTGCTTTCCGTTCATATAATGCATACAGCTCTGGTTGCTGGTTGGGCGGGCTCGATGGCTCTGTATGAATTAGCAGTTTTTGATCCTTCTGACCCTATTCTTGATCCAATGTGGAGACAGGGTATGTTCGTTATACCCTTCATGACTCGTTTAGGAATAACCAATTCATGGGGGGGTTGGAGTATCACAGGAGGAACTGTAACGAATCCGGGGATTTGGAGTTACGAAGGTGTAGCTGGGGCGCATATTGTGTTTTCTGGCTTATGCTTTTTGGCAGCTATCTGGCATTGGGTCTATTGGGATCTAGAAATATTTTCTGATGAACGTACAGGAAAACCCTCTTTGGATTTGCCCAAGATCTTTGGAATTCATTTATTTCTCTCCGGGGTGGCTTGCTTTGGTTTTGGTGCATTTCATGTAACAGGTCTGTACGGTCCTGGAATATGGGTATCTGATCCTTATGGACTAACGGGAAGAGTACAGCCTGTAAATCCGTCGTGGGGCGTGGAAGGTTTTGATCCTTTTGTTCCGGGAGGAATAGCTTC